ATGAATAAATGACTTTACTCAACCAACCACAAAGACATCGGCATGCTATATTTTATTTTTGCAATTTGAGCGGGAATAATCGGGTCCTCTATGAGAATAATTATTCGGTTAGAATTAGGATCTTGTAACTCATTAATTAATAATGATCAGATTTATAACTCTTTAGTAACAAGACATGCTTTTATCATAATTTTTTTTATAGTCATACCTTTTATAATCGGGGGATTTGGAAATTTTTTAGTGCCATTGATACTGGGATCTCCTGATATGGCCTACCCGCGCATAAATAATATAAGATTCTGACTCCTGCCCCCATCTATTGCCCTGCTCATATTAGGAAGATTTATTAATTCAGGGGTTGGCACAGGATGAACAATCTACCCTCCATTAGCCTCTAATATTTTTCATAGGGGAGCTTCAATTGATCTTTCTATTTTTTCTTTACACATTGCAGGAATATCATCTATTCTTGGGGCCATCAACTTCATTTCTACAATTATCAACATACACCATAAAAATTTCTCTATAGATAAAATTCCTCTCTTAGTTTGATCTATCATAATTACCGCCGTATTATTACTTCTGTCCCTGCCAGTACTCGCCGGGGCTATCACTATATTACTTACAGACCGGAATCTAAATACGTCTTTCTTTGACCCAGCTGGTGGAGGTGATCCAATTCTCTATCAACACTTATTTTGATTTTTTGGACACCCTGAAGTCTATATTCTCATTCTCCCAGGATTCGGATTAATCTCCCATATCATCATAAGAGAAAGGGGAAAAAAAGAAACCTTTGGATCTTTGGGAATAATCTACGCTATAATTGCCATCGGATTTTTAGGATTTATTGTTTGGGCCCACCACATATTTACCATTGGCCTTGATGTAGATACCCGGGCCTACTTCACCTCAGCCACTATAATCATTGCTATCCCCACAGGAATCAAAATTTTTAGATGAGTTTCTACTCTTCATGGTATAAAAATAAACTATAATCCAGCCCTATGATGAGCTATGGGATTTATTTTTTTATTTACAAGCGGAGGACTGACAGGAATTATGCTATCTAACTCTTCTATTGATATTGTTCTGCATGACACTTATTATGTAGTTGCCCACTTCCATTATGTTCTTTCTATGGGCGCTGTATTTGCTATCATTGCCAGATTTATCCATTGATTTCCCCTAATTACTGGATTTACTCTGAATACCTTTTACTTAAATATTCAATTTTTTTCTATGTTTATTGGAGTCAATATAACCTTCTTCCCCCAACATTTCTTAGGACTAAGAGGAATGCCTCGTCGATACTCTGATTATCCAGACACCTTCCTTTCATGAAATATTATTTCATCTATTGGATCTTTAATCTCTATTCTAAGCCTCACTCTATTAATGTTTATTATCTGAGAAGCCCTTTCTAGGAAAAAAAAAATTATTAATATATTTTTCTTAAATGCATCCCTAGAGTGACAAAACACTTACCCCCCCCTAAATCACAGATATAACGAAATCCCCGCAATCTAATCTATTCTAATAAACCTTAGTTAATTTAATATGGCAGATTAGTGCAATGGGTTTAAACTCCATTTATAAAGATACCAACTACTTTTATTAAAAATTAATACTTGACTAATTTCCCTCCAAGACTCTAATTCTCCAACATACGATATAATAATTTTTTTTCACGATTTTACAATAATTATCTTAATTTTTATTACTATGTTAATCTTTTTTATTATGTCAATAATAATTAATAATAAAATAATTAATCGCTATCTTCTCCAAGGTCACGCTATTGAATTAATTTGAACTATTATACCAATGTTTATTTTAATTTTTATTGCAATTCCTTCATTAAAAATCTTATACCTAACCGATGAAATTCACTATAACAAACTATCTCTCAAAACCATTGGCCACCAATGATACTGAACATATGAATATTCAGATTTTTTAAATATCGAATTCGACTCTTTCATAATCCCTACTAATCAATTACAAATCAATGAATTTCGACTTCTAGACGTAGACAATCGATGCATTCTCCCATTTAATCTTCCAATTCGTATTTTAACTACCTCAATAGATGTAATTCACGCCTGAACTGTCCCAGCTCTGGGTATTAAAATAGACTCAACCCCCGGACGACTCAATCAAACAATATTATTAATAAATCGCCCAGGTCTATTTTTTGGGCAATGTTCAGAAATTTGTGGAACTAATCATAGATTTATGCCCATTGTAATTGAATCAACTAATTTTTTACATTTTAAAAATTGACTAATCTATTCTAATAATAATAACTAATAACATTATATAATATATGAACTTTCATTAAATGACTGAAAAAAGTATTGATTTTTTAAATCAAATAATAATAGAATTATTTAAACCTATTTTTAATGATTTACAAAGAATTAGTTAAAATAACATTAAATTGTCAATTTAAAATTATTATATAAATAATATTCTTTTATCCCACAAATAATGCCTATATTATGAACAATTATACTTAGCCTTACTATAACTATACTACTAATCACTATTATATTTATTTACTTTTTAAACTTACCAATAATCTTGCCCCCTATATTCTCTAACGCTTCATATAAATTCATTAACTGAAACTGATCATGATAATAAATGTTTTCTCAATTTTTGACCCATCAACCTCTATATTAACCTCCTTAAACTGACTCAGAATGACTATTATTTTATTATTTTTACCCTCCCAATTCTGATTAATCCCATCACGCCTTACAATTATATGAACTATTACTATTAATTATATTTTCAATGAATTTAAAATCCTTATCAGATACTCTTTTTCTAATCTTATTATTTTTATTAGACTAATAATTATAATCTTTTTTAATAATTTTTTAGGCCTATTCCCTTATGTATTCACCTCTTCAAGTCACATAAGATTCTGCATATCTTTATCCCTATCCCTGTGGCTAGGCATAATAATATATAGAATTATCAATTATTTAAATAATCTATTAACTCACCTAACTCCCCAAGGCACTCCTGCATTACTAATGCCATTTATAGTTATTATTGAGTCAATTAGTTTGATTATTCGACCAATCACTTTATCAATTCGGCTAACTGCTAATATAATTGCGGGCCATTTACTTCTATCTCTTCTAGGGTCTTCGGGACAATTAATCTCCAGAATTATTCTAATAAATATCATAATATTTTCTCAAATTCTTCTATTTATTTTAGAAATCTCAGTCTCTATAATTCAAGCTTACGTATTCTCAATTCTATCAACCCTTTATAGTAGGGACTCTTAACTTATGTCTAAACATAACCACCCATTTCATCTAGTAACAGTAAGGCCTTGGCCTATTATTATTTCTCTGAGAATTTTTAATAACTTAATCATAACGGTAAGATGATTCCACAATATAAATTACACCCTATTACTACTTACAGCCCCTTGCACACTATTATGCATATACCAATGATGACGAGATATTACTCGAGAATCAACCTTTCAAGGCGCCCACACGCCTAATGTTTACAGGGGAATACGCCTTGGAATAATTTTATTTATCATCTCTGAAATTTTATTTTTTTTCTCCTTTTTTTGAGCCTATTTTCACTCATCTTTAGCCCCCTCTATAGAAATTGGACAATTATGGCCACCCCTAGGAATCAAGCCCTTTAATCCCTTCGATATTCCACTAATAAACACAATTATCTTAATCTCCTCGGGACTCACAGTTACATGATCCCATCATGCCATACTCAATAACAATCTGATAGAAAGAATAAAAAGTCTTTTATTAACTATCCTCCTAGGTATTTACTTTACCTCCCTTCAACTAATCGAATATATTGAGGCCCCTTTCACTATCGCAGACTCTATTTATGGCTCTACATTTTTTATTGCCACAGGATTCCATGGATTACATGTTATCATCGGCACACTATTTCTATTCTTTTGTTATATTCGCATGCTTTCTCTTCACTTCTCCCATAGACACCACTTCGGATTTGAGGCAGCAGCTTGATACTGACATTTTGTTGATGTAGTATGACTATTCTTATATATTTCTATTTACTGATGAAGATTTTAAACTATTTTTATTATTTATATAGTATAATTTATAATTACATTTAATTTCCAATTAAAATATTTAACTTAACTTAATATAAATAATTAATATTATAATTATTTTTATATTAATTCTTCTAATTATTTCTTTTATTATTATATTTTTAAATATTTTTATCTCAAAAAAATCTTTTACAGATCAAGAAAAATCTTCCCCATTTGAATGCGGATTTGACCCAATTTCCCCCGGACACTTGCCGTTCAGAATTCAATTTTTCCTAATCAGACTTATTTTTCTAATTTTTGACATTGAACTCACTTTATTAATTCCCCTAGTTATCTTATCTGCCTTAAAATTTAACCTCTCAATAATTATTTACAGAATTATTTTTTTTTTTTTACTAATTCTAGGAATTTACTTAGAATATAGTGAAAACTCAATTAATTGAAACTTATAAACTCAGAGCAAAGGATATTAGTTAATTTTAAAATAACATTTAATTTGCAATTAAAAATTATGCACCCCAATCACATATATCTTATTCTATTTAAATTTATAATAATTCTCTTTTCTTAAAGTAATATATACATTTAATTTCGACTTAAAATTTTGTTTTTTAATAAAACTAAGAAAAATTAATTAAAACCAAAATAGAGGTAAATTATTGTTAATAATTTTATTGAATTTATATGTTCTAATTAATTAAAGAAATAAACTAAATGAACTTCTAATTCATAATTTATGATATTATCATATTATTTCTAAATAACCACTATTTTTCTCTATATTTTATTACTAAAATATATTAATTTTTAAAATTAATTAAATTTAACTATTTAAAAATTAATTTTAATTTTCCTAATATCTTCAATATTATACTTTATTATAAGCTACTTAAATTTTAATTTCACTAATTTTAATTTTTTTTTAAATCTATGTTTTATTATATAAATATAGTTTAACTTAAAAACATTATATTTTCATTATAAAAATAATACTTAATTATTTATTTATTTCTGCCCCTAATTAAAATATTAAATAAATTACTAACAATAAATAACTATAAATGCCAACATTCATATACACTTTAAATATTAAATTTTTATTAAAATACTTAATTATATAATATAAAAAATCCCCCCCTTTAAATTCAACCCAAGTATTATCAATAATATAAATATTTATCCCTATTAAATTAATTGGGGTATAAATTAATACATATAAATAATTCATAAATCATATTGAACTTAAATAATATCTCAAATTTATATTATTATATAAAAATTTTACACTAAAAATTATAATCCCCGCACATCCACTCAAACATATTACTAAAGTTAATATTTTAATATCAAATCTTAAAAAAATTAAGTAATAATCAAAAAAAAATAATCAATTTAATAACGAACCAACAGTAATCCTCAAAAAACTTAAAATCATCATAGAAATATTAATTAACTTGCCCTCACATAAATTCATATAACTATAAAATTTTAAATTTCTAAAATACATATAATAAAACAATCGAATTGAATAAGAAACAGTTAATATTAAAGAAAACATAATAAATACTAAAATATAAGGATTTAATTTAATCCCATAAATTAATTCTATAATAAAATCTTTTGAATAAAACCCGGCCATAAACGGAGCCCCACATAAGGCCAAATTTGCAATAAAAAAACACATTATCACAAAGGGAATTATCTCTTTCAAATTTCCCAATAATCGAATATCTTGATTATTCATTATTAAATGAATAATTACCCCAGCACACATAAATAATATAGACTTAAAAACAGCATGAACTAATAAATGATAAAAAGCAATTATCTCCAGCCCTAAACTTAAAATTATCATCATAAGACCTAATTGACTCAAAGTCGATAAAGCAATAATCTTTTTTAAATCTACCTCCAAATTAGCTATCACCCCCGACATAAATATAGTAAATACTGATAAAAAAAATAAAATTTTTCTCAAATATACACATATTAGTAACTTATTAAATCGAATTATCAAATAAACTCCGGCTGTTACCAATGTTGAAGAATGAACTAAAGCTGAAACCGGAGTGGGGGCAGCCATGGCTATGGGCAATCATGTTGAAAACGGGATCTGTGCTCTCTTAGTTACTGCAGCAATTAATAATATAAGTACTATTAATTTATTCCTACTCCTACAAAACATTAAATTCCATCTTCCCCTAACTATTAATAATCTAATCAATATTAATAAGCCCACATCCCCCACACGATTACATAATACTGTCACCATCCCAGAATTATATGATCTATAATTTTGATAAAAAATAATTAAACAATAAGACACTAAACCAAGACCATCCCACCCAAATATAATCCTAATAATGTTAGGCCTAATAATCATTAACACTATTGATAACACAAACAAAATAATTAAAAAAATAAATCGTTTAATAAATTTATTTCCCCTCATATACACATAACTATATAATAAAATTATTGATGAAATTATTATAATAAAACTAATAAATAATAAAGAAATTCAATCCACTAATAATATCAATTCAATATCTACTGAATTTAACCTAATTATCAGCCACTCTAATATAATGCCATAATCCCCCACATACATTATCATTCTTAAGACAAATAAAATCACAAATATTAATAACATAAAAAAAAAATAAATAAAAATATTAATAATAACCTAAGACGTATTTATTACATATTTTTAATTCCACAAACTAATGTTTTTCCTTAAACTACTTAAATCTATATAAAAATTACTAAATTTAATAAAAATATACCCAGAGGAAAAAAATGTATAATTAATACTAAAAATTCTTTAATTATACCCATATTATAGGCCCCATCTACTACCCTGGCCCCCCCGTGCTGAACATAAGAAAATAAATATAATGAATAGGCTCTTCTAAAAAAACAAATTATTATTAAATAAATTATTATAAAATTATCTCACCTTATAATAACTATTAATATTAAAATTTCCCTAATAAAATTTAGAGAAAAAGGAAATGAAAAATTGGACGAACATAATAAAAATCACCATAATATAAAAATTGATAATTTACTAATTAATCCCTTATTTAAAATTAATAAGCGCCTCCCCGAGCGCGTATAATATAAATTTACTATATAAAATAACCCAGAAGAACATAAACCATGAGAAATTATCATAATATACCTACTTAAAAATCCTAAATTAAATAATGTCATTATCCTACCTAACATTAAGTTTATATGAACAACTGATGAATAAGCTACCAATCTCTTTATATCTACTTGGACTAAACATACTATACCCACTAATATTCTCCCAACTATACTAATGCTAAAAATTAAATAATTATATTTTACTCTTCTTTTAACAAAAATTTCTAATATACGAATTAATCCATATCTTCCTATTTTTAATAAAATTCCAGCCAAAATTATTGATCCATAAACTGGAGCCTCTACATGGGCCTTAGGCAATCAAATATGCATAATATACATAGGTATCTTAATAAAAAAAGCTATATAAATAACCATATAACCACCAAAATTAAATTCGTACACCCTTATAACTATTACTATCAATCTAAACTTTAATGTTAATCCGTATAAATATATTTTAAAGATATACAATAACAATGGAAAAGAAATTAATAATATATACAATAACAAATAATAAGCAGCATTAACTCGCTCTAAATTTAACCCCCAATAAATAATTAAAAAAAAAGTAGGAATCAATCTAATCTCAAATAACAAATAAAATAAAATTAAATCTATTGATAAAAAAAATAGTACCAATGAAACCAACAATGTTAAAAATATCAATATTTTCTCAACCCTTAAATCATTTAAACATATTATCATTAATCTTAAAATTCACAAACTTAAAATAACTAATCAAATAGAATAATAATGACACCTAAATATTAAAGAAATTAAACTTCATTTAATATCTTTGTACATATAAACAAAAATAACTATAAATCTCATTAAATAACATAAATTATAATAAAATATCAACATACGATTTTTTACTATCATTAAATTAATAAATGTCATCATTAACACAAATTTTATCATAATTAAAATTTTCTAATATTAAACATATAATATAATTCCCTTCCATAATAACGCACAATTATTACTAACAACCTTAACCCCAAAACTCTCTCACAAACCCTAAACACTAAATAATAAATTATATAAAAATCTAGCCTCATTATTCCATATATCAGAAATATTATTAATGAAATATTTAAAACCAATAATTCTATTAATAATAATAAAATTAATATGTATTTATATAAAAAAGTTAACAACATAAAAGTTATAAAAAAAATCATTATATAAACTAGTATATCATAAAAAATTTTACTAATAAATTTAATTACTTAAATTCAAAAAAATAATTAAAAATTATACCACTAATCTCCAAAATTAATATTCTAATAAACTATTTTTTGAAATCATGAATGGTATTATTATAAATAAACTATTTTTTAAAATCATAAATGGTGTTATAAATAAACTATTTTTTAAAATCATAAATGGTGTTATAAATAAACTATTTTTTAAAATCATAAATGGTGTTATAAATAAACTATTTTTTAAAATCATAAATGGTATTATAAATAAATTATCTAGTTTTATAGTTTAATAAAAATATTAATTTTGTAAATTAAAGATAATGGCACTCCATATAATTTAAAACTACATCATAATATTAATTTAATAAAAATTTTTCTATTTTATATGACTAAATTTATTCATATCCAATTTTTTTTATTAATTATCATCTTACTAATCATCTTTTTAATAACAATTAATTACCTACACCCAATTTTCATGCTTCTCTTAATTATATTATATAGGGGAATTATTTGCCTTATTATATCTATCTGATCCCATAATTTTATATATTCAATTATACTATTCCTTATTATAGTCAGAGGCATATTAATCATATTTCTATATTTCTCCAGACTAATTTCTAATAGTCAAACTAAATTTATTATCAATATCCCACTAATATTCAGATTTTTTTTTAACCTTATTATTTTATTATATATAATAAAATATTTTATTATTTACCCCATGTATAATTTCAAAGAAATATACATATCTACTATCTTAAATAATAATCTATTCAACAATATCATCCATATTTTTTCCCACCCCTACAGAAATATCACCCTAATTTGCATTTTATATCTACTTTTAACACTCTTCACTATCATTAAAATCTGTTCAATCAAAACATCAACTCTACGAAAATTAAATTAATTACTATATTATATGAATCAAATCTCAAATATCATTAAATCTTCATTACTAAAACTACCCACTCCCACTAACATTTCATATTGATGAAATTTTGGCTCATTATTAGGATTATTTTTAATAATCCAAATTATTAGAGGATTTTTTTTATCTATGCATTATTGTCCAAATATCTATTATGCCTTTTACAGAATCATTCATATTATACAAAATATCTCCAATGGATGACTAATACACAATATTCACATCAATGGCGCAACATTTTTTTTTATTTGCATATACACCCACATGGGACGGGGAATATACTATAAATCATTTAACTTAACCTACACTTGAATAATTGGCGTTACTATTTTTTTTATCTCAATAGCTACCGCTTTTTTAGGATATGTATTACCATGGGGACAAATATCATTCTGAGGGGCCACTGTAATCACTAATTTGGTCTCAACAGTTCCATATATAGGAAATATATTAGTTATATGAATCTGGGGGGGATTTTCAATTAACAACGCCACACTAAATCGATTCTTCTCTCTTCATTTTATTCTACCCTTTATCATCCTAATATTAATGATTATACACCTTTACTTTATTCATCTAACGGGATCAAATAACCCCCTAGGAACTAACAGAAACCTCAACAAAATCCCCTTTCACATTTATTTTTCCTATAAAGATATTCTAGGATTTATCTTAATAATTTTTTTCTTAACAATTATCGTTCTACAATATCCTTACATCTTCAGAGACCCAGATAATTTTATCCCCGCCAATCCTATAATCACCCCCATCCATATCCAACCAGAATGATACTTCTTATTCGCCTATGCAATTTTACGATCTATCCCTAATAAATTAGGAGGGGTAATTGCCCTTCTCATATCAATTATTATTCTTTATTTTCTCCCACTAATACGATTTACTATAAATACTTTATCATTTTACCCCCCCACTCAAATTATTTTTTATATATTTATTAATAATTTTTTACTTTTAACTTGGGCGGGGGCCCAACCTATTGAATTCCCCTACATATATATTAGACAATTTCTATCCATCATATATTTTTCTTACTTTATTTTACTTGTTCCAACTAGAACATTATGAGATTACCTATTAAAATAATTAATGATCTTGTATAAGATTATGTTTTGAAAACATATTAAAGAAATTCTAACTTTCTATTAATTTTGTCATAATTAAACTAAAATTATAAATATAAACTTAAAACCTAAAACAAATACCCTGTAACTTAAAATAAAAGGTAATATAATCTTTCAACATAAATATATCAATTCATCATACCGCATACGAGGTAATATCCCACGTATAAAAATAATTAACGAAACTATTCTATTTAATCCAATAAACATAAATACGTACCTACTTAATCCTATAAATATTAACATTAATAGATACCTAAAAAAAATAATTATCCCATATTCAGCTATAAAAATTAATGCAAACCCCCCCCTAAAATATTCAACATTAAATCCTGAAACTAATTCAGACTCTCCCTCAATGAAATCCATGGGCCTCCGATTTAACTCAGCTAAAACCCTAATAAAAAATACAATAAATAAGGGAAGTAACATAACTATAAATCACACATATATCTGCCACTTTATAAATTCTGCCAATCTATAAGTTTCTCTCAAAACCATCAATACCAAAATAATTAAAATAAATCTAACTTCATAGGAGATAGTTTGGGCCAATGCACGAATAGCCCCTATTATAGAATAGACTGAATTAGAGGATCATCCTATTATTATAAATATATACCCTATCGTAGTAAGAATAATAATAATTAATAATAAAGAATAATTTATAAAATAAATATTAGTAATCACCGGAATAAATAATCAATTACATATTATTATAAAAAACAATAAAATAGGACATATAAAAAATAAATTATACCTAGACTTATAAATAATAAAAACCTCCTTATTAAATAACTTAACAGCGTCCCTAAAAGGCTGTATAATACCCACAAACCCTACTTTATTAGGGCCCTTCCGCAATTGAACGTACCCTAAAATCTTACGTTCTAATAATGTTAAAAAAGCAACCCCGACTAATACTACTAATAAAATTATTAAAAATCTAATAAAATTTAAAATTATATACACAAAATAATTAAATATTATTACTTATATAATCTTCTATATTTTATATTAAATTCTAAATTTAATGCACTATTCTGCCAAAGTAATACTCTTTAACTAAAATAATCTAATTAAAAACTAAAGTCCTTTCGTACAAATAATTTTAATTCCAATATAGATAGAAACCGATCTGGCTCACGCCGATCTAAACTCAAATCATGTAAGATTTTAAAAGTCGAACAGACTTAAATATTAAACTTCTTCATTTAATTTTTATCTTAATTCAACATCGAGGTCGCAATCATCTTTATTAATAAGATCTCTCCAAAAATATTACGCTGTTATCCCTAAGGTAATTAATTCTATTTAAATTTAAAAACCACTCTTCAATACTCATAAATTTATGATATTTTAATATATTAAAGTCTTTATAATTTAATAATCCTCCCAATAAAATATTAATCCTAACAAACTATTCTTACTAACTTATCTTATAAACTAATATAAAATTCTATAGGGTCTTCTCGTCCCACACTCTTATCTAAGTATTTTTACTTAGTTAATAAATTTAATAAATTTAATTTAAGACAGTATAAATTTCATCACTTCTTTCATCCCAGTTTCCATTTAAAAAACTACTTATTATGCTACCTTTGTACAGTTAATATACTGCAGCCATTCAAATTAATCTTCAGCGGGCAGAAACAATCTTAAATCATTATCAAAAAACCATGTTTTTATTAAACAGGTGAACTTATTTTTTGCCTAATTACTAAAACTAAATTTTACTTAATTATACCTCAAAACCCTTATTTTTTACTAATACTATCATTATTACTTTACTATTACTATTTATGTAAATATTTTCTTTTAAAAATTAAATTATCTTATATAAATCACACAAATTAAATTAAAATATTATCTTATAAATTATTAAATTTTTATTACAAAATTCAAATATTATGAATATTATTATATAATATTAATGATTATAATTTTAAAAAAAATTATAGATTGTCCCATAATTTCTAATTTTAATATACTAATACCCCTATATTCACTTAAGTCATATTAAAAATTAAAACCAAATTAAATTTAAATAAAAAAAACTAGATATCCTTAAAATTGACTAAAATATATTCTCTAATAAAATATTTATAATAATTATTACACATTAACTATAATATTCTACTAACTCTTCTAACTTCGAGAAACTTTACCCTATTTAAAAACATTATTTTAATAATCCCTGATACAAAAGGTACAACAAATCAAATTTACTTTATCTTATTTATAACTTATTCTTCTACAATACTTTTATTTATAATTATTATCAATTAATTTATTTTATTTAATTAAACTATTATTTTTTCTATAACTTTATTCACCTATAATATATTTTTACTCTACTCTATAAAAATTATATATAAAATTTATGTCAATTTAAATTTTTTTATTCACACAAAATATTCCAAAAAACTTTAATCTTTTCATCTAAATACACATTCCTGTACACTTACTTTGTTACGACTTCTTCCAATTAATTATTCATGAAAATGACGGGCAATTTGTACATATTTCAATTAATATTTCAATTTAAAAATTTATTTAAATTTACTATTAAATCCTATATTATTACTTTAATTAAAAAAATAACTCTAATATTAAATTAAATTGTAATTCATTTAAATACCCAATAATTCTACATTTTGATTTGAATTAAAATTAAATTAAATAGCTTAATCATTAAATTCTTATAAAATAATTTTTTTACAACAATACATAAAAACTTCACTAGGACGCCCCAATCGTGGACTATCATTTAACCAACAAATTCCTCTAACTATTTAAAATACCGCCAAATTTTTTAAATTTAATGATTTACATTTAATCTCTTATTAATTAATTTTTTTTTATAATAATAGGGTATCTAATCCTAATTTTTTTTATAATTTTACAAATTTATTATTATACAATTTTTTATATATATATTATTTTAAATATTTCACCATATAAAATATACCTTATACTAATCCTCTTTCTAAATTTTTTACTCATTTATTAATTATAACATAATTTATCTACAATATTAGTCTAACCGCAATTGCTGGCACTAACTTTATTATTATTTTTATAAATTACTATTTATTATCTCAACAATTTTAATTATTATAAATATTAATTATTAAATTCTTATTAATTATTTAAATTAATAAATTATTTCTAATAAATCTTATTAATATTATTATTTACAAAATAAATTTTTAAATATAAATTAAATTTTTTATAAAATTTATTTTTATTCATTTTAATATATATATATATACACACATATACACACATATACACACATATACACACATATATACATATATATACACATATATACACATATATATACATATATATACATATACATATATATGTATATAAAATATTTTATTATCAATATTAAAATTTTTTTAATAAAAAATTTTATTAATGAATTTTTATTTTTTTTTCTATTAAATTTTTTAAAATTTTTAAAAAATTTATTATAAATTTATTTTAATGACTTATTTTATTTAATCTGTAGATTATCAGTATTTTTTTTTGCAATTGCAATTTTTATTCTTTTTTATATATAAAAATTTAAATTTTACCCCTTTTTAACATAAATTTTTTTTATTGATTCTCATTAATTTTTATTTTCATATTGTGATTTATTTATTCATTCTTATTTTATAATTATTTAAATTTTTTTTTAAAAATATTACACCTATTTATTTAATGTCACTAATAACTTAAATTTTTTATCTCCTATAAAATCTACTCAATGTAAATGAATTATTTTTAATTTAAACTAAAATTTACTGTATTTAATTTTTAATTATTTAATATTTTAAATAAGTAAGCTAATTTATAAGCTTTTAGGCTCATACCCTAACTATAGAACTTCTTCTCTTATTTAAATTTATACATTTATTTAAAAATATAATAATGATATGCCTGATTAAAGGATTATTTTGATAGAATAAATTATGTATAATTTTTATACTTTCATTAATATTTAATTTCATTTTTTTTTTACTTTTAAATTTTAAAATATTATGTTTAATAGAATTAAACTATTCCTTTAAATTTCAAAAATTTATATGCCTCTTACATTAAATCATAATAAAACTAGTTACTTAAATTTTAATTTTATAAATTACACAAAATAAACTCTATTTTATTATTATATTTTTAAACTATTCAATTATGCCCTCCATTATAATCCTATCTATAATAAGTTTATTTTTTACAGATTTAATTTTAATTTGATTAATTTTAGAAATTACTAATTTCTTATTCATCTGCGCAATAAACATATCAATAAATAATAAAAAAATAATTTTTTTTTACTTTATAATTCAAATTATAGCGTCATTTATTATTATATTTTCAATTATCATTAATTCTATTATTTCTAAAAATAATCTTATTATTTTTCTATTAATTATAGCTCTAACAATAAAATTAAGAATCCCCCCCTTACACTTATGGCTCCCCCTTATCTCTAAATTTATGCCCTGAAATATACTCCTTATTCTTCTTACCCTTCAAAAAATTATCCCATTCTATCTCATGTCTTTAATTTCCCTACACTTATATTTATTGTACCTTCTAATTATTTTGTGCTCTATTATCCCACCATATATGATATTAAACATAACTAACTTTAAAATATTAATATCATACTCTTCTATCAATCAATCTAGATGGATAATTTTACTAATCTATATAAAAAATATTATCTGACTTAAATATTTCCTATTCTACTCAGTTATTACACTTAGATTATTTACCATCATGCACACATCTAAACTAACAATATCTCTCAATTATCTCAAATCACACTTTAGATTTAACTTATTATTTATTATCCTTATATTTAATATGTCAGGCCTCCCCCCTTTTTCATTTTTTTACATAAAATGATTTAGAATATTTATCTTTCTTAAATCATCAAATATACTCATTATTTTATTATTAATAATATTTAGTTCATTAATACTACTTTATATCTACGTAAATATAATAATTAATATATTTTTTATTAGTAAAATGAAATCTAAATTAATTAATTTTAATACCCCAATTCTTGCTAAAAAATCCACCTTTCTCTATTTTATAGCCTTATTTTTCTCATCCATTATCTTAATTATTTAATGATCTCCCCCTCGTATACATATATATATTTATATATATATATTAAGATTTTAAGTTATACACCTAAACTCTAAACCTTCAAAGTTTAATAAATATTTACTTATAAATCTTATTTTATCTCCCCCTCGTATACATATATATTAATCTAAATAAATATCTTTAAATTTGCAACTTAATGTTTTTATTAAACTATAATATATCCTAAAATACCCTATTTATTTAGTATTAGAAATACAATTTCTTAAATAAATTTACAATTTATTACTTTAATCAGACATAATACTTTAAACT